TTACTACTATTATTATTCCATGTATGATACTCAATCTAATTGGAATAATTGGAATAATCACATTAATAGTTGCATTGATAATTATCTTCGTTTTGAAATCAGTCTTAATAGTGACATTTACAGTGATATTGACAGTTACATTTCTAGTTTCATTTGTATGGAAAGTACAAGTAGTATTGAAAGTGGAAATTCTAGTATCAAAACTAGTAGCAGTTATTTCAATAAAAGAGAAAAATCTAATGATTTCGATATAAATAATCTAAATACAAAATACAAACAGTTATGGGTTCAATGTGAGAATTGTTATGGATTAAATTATAACAAATTTTTTAGTTCAAAAATGAATATTTGTGAACACTGCGGATATCATTTGAAAATGAGTAGTTCAGATAGAATCGAACTCTTTATTGATCCTGGCACTTGGGAGCCTATGGATGAAGATATGGTCTCTATGGATCCTATTGAATTTCATTCAGAGGAGGAACCCTATATAGATCGCATCTATTTTTCTCAAAAGAAAACGGGTTTAACTGAAGCTGTTCAAACGGGCGTAGGTCAACTAAATAGTATTCTTATAGCAATTGGAGTTATGGATTTTCAGTTTATGGGAGGTAGTATGGGATCCGTAGTAGGTGAGAAAATCACCCGTTTGATCGAGTATGCTACTAATCGATCTCTACCTGTCATTATTGTATGTGCTTCTGGAGGAGCACGCATGCAAGAAGGGAGTTTGAGCTTGATGCAAATGGCTAAAATATCTTCTGCTTCATATGATTATCAATCAAATAAAAAGTTATTCTATGTATCAATCCTTACATCTCCTACAACTGGTGGAGTTACAGCAAGTTTTGGTATGTTGGGAGATATCATTATTGCTGAACCTAATGCCTACATTGCGTTTGCGGGTAAAAGAGTAATTGAACAAACATTGAAAAATACAGTACCCGACGGTTCACAAGCGGCTGAGTCTTTATTCCATAAGGGCTTATTCGACCCAATCGTACCACGTAATCCTTTAAAAGGTGTTCTTAATGAGTTATTTCAGCTACACGGTTTCCTTCCCTTGAATCAAGATTCAAAAAAAATCTTTTAAAAAAAGATTGAAATTCTTCATTTTCAAATGGAAGTATATCACTAGCTTCAGTTATTTTTATTTGTAGCGAATACGCATTTAGTTCATTATAATGAAAAAATAAAAAGCAAAGCTAAGAAGATGGTGTTTTCTTTGGAGACATCAGTTCTAAGTGTAGTAAGAGTCAGAAGTTTTGGATTTGGATAATGACTTTTTGCCTCGGATCCTTTTTTTATTCTACCTCTGTTCCTGATTAGGAATAAGCATCCCTCTATCGACAAGATTTCTTTCTCCTTCCGATAAATCCGGGAAAGAAAAATCATTTTCTTCGTCCTTTTGACATATTCATATATAGAAATAGAACAAAAAAAAATAGATAAAAAAAGATATCGAAAAAATAAAAAGAAAATATTCAATAAAAAGAAAGAATAAATCTCAAATGAAATAAATAAAATAGAAATATTCAAATAACAAATAATAAGAATATAGAAGTTCTTTTTATTTAGCGAAAACCCCCGTTTTTCACTAGGAATCCTTATCCTTGTTTGTTGGATAAGATTGGTTAAAGTCAGGAACTCATAAGAAACTCTTTTCTATCTTTCCTTTCAAAACAAAAAGGTGTTTTGAAAGGAAAGATAGAAAGACGATAAAGATAAGGATGGGAGAAGAAGAATCCAATTTATGAAAGCGGATTCTCATACATATTCGTGTAGAAAGAGGAATAGGTACACTTCATTGAGTTCTACATTCGTTATTGATTATTAAATACTTCATATTAATATTATCTTAATATTATTTATAATAGATAGACTTATCATAAGATATCTTTAGAATTCTAATTTAGAATTCTAATAGGTACAAATATGAAATCGAGGTACCCATTCTATGATAGATTTGAACTTTCCCTCTATTTTTGTTCCTTTAGTAGGCCTAGTCTTTCCGGCAATCGCAATGGCTTCTTTATCTCTTTATGTCCAAAAAAACAAGATTGTTTAAATATGATGGGACCAAATCTCATCAATTTATTTCAACACTTGATCATCATACAGATACTTTTTTTTTAATGTAATATGATATATGTGGCCTTTCCGAAAACAAAGGGAAGAGTTGTTTTGTTATGTATGCCGATGCATAATATACGCATTAATGCAGCGAAATGATTAAATTAAAAATGATCAGCAAATCTTTTTTGAAAAATCTTTGAAATAGAAACTCAATGTATCTAACCAATTCTTCCTAATGGTTCCTATCGAAATGCTGCTAGTTGATGAAAGTTACTTCGGGATCAAGCAATAAAAGTCGAGTAAAATCCCATTTGGGTTATTCTCTCAATTCCAATCAAATGCAACTGGATCTAGTATAGTATGAACTGGCGATCAGAACATATATGGATAGAACTTATAACGGGGTCTCGAAAAACAAGTAATTTTTGCTGGGCCTGTATCCTTTTTTTAGGTTCACTAGGATTCTTAGTGGTTGGAACTTCCAGTTATCTTGGTAAAAATCTGATATCCGTATTTCCGTCTCAGCAAATTATTTTTTTCCCACAAGGGATCGTGATGTCTTTCTATGGGATTGCAGGTCTATTCATTAGTTCTTATTTGTGGTGCACAATTTCATGGAATGTAGGTAGTGGTTATGACCAATTCGATAGAAAAGAAGGGATAATGTCCCTTTTTCGTTGGGGATTTCCTGGAATAAATCGTCGCATCTTTCTTCGTATCTTTATGAAAGATATCCAATCAATAAGAATGGAGGTCAGAGAGGGTCTTTTTCCTCGTCGTGTCCTTTATATGGAAATAAAGGGACAAGGAGCCATTCCCTTGACCCGTACTGATGATAATTTGACTCCACGAGAAATTGAACAAAAAGCTGCCGAATTGGCCTATTTCTTGCGCGTACCCATTGAAGTATTTTGAAATGAACTGAAAATATCAGCATGAGAGAAGGAACTTAATACATCTCAAAAGCAGGAGGACGTATAAGGAACAATATTAATAATAATAAAATCTAATCTAACTAATCAAATAAAATATATTAAAAAAAAAAAAAAAAAAAAAATAGATTAAGGAGAATTTAAACTATTTGTACACAAAAACTATTTTGTATACGCATACACATGGCGTCCAGCTTCATTCTTTATACTAGTCAAAGGTCTCATAAGTATAGATTCATTAAATATCCTAACATGTCTTTTGTTTTCGTAAAACATAATTACTCTTTTTAGGCCTTTGAATTGATACCCTATCCCCACGCTACGGTTAGACAGTGAAATCTTTCGAATTCAAAATAGAAATAAAAGAATTAAAGGATCCGATAGGATTCGTCTTGAAATCAAAATCATATTTGTTAGTTCAAATGGGTTTTCAAGTCTTCATCGAAAGGAATAAATGAAGGGGAAATCGGTTACAATTTGCCTAATTGTGATCTCTAGAATATGGAAAGTGGAAAGAATATTTACTTCTTTTTTTTTCATTCGAAAAGGGCCTTTCTCGTATGTTCTATTCTAGATCCAAAGACTCGATTCTTACACAAAAACAAAAATAGGAAAAGATCCATAGGTTCGATACCTTATTCTTGTTAGAGTTATAGGCTCTTGTTATATGATTCGTGCTTCATAGAAATATCAGATAGAATCGACGAATGAAACAGGTTCATTAACAATTCACATCACGGATACAGAATGAAAAAAAAGAAAGCATTGGCTTCCCTCCCATATCTTGTGTCTATACTCTTTTTGCCCTGGTGGGTTTCTCTCTCATTTAATAAATGTCTAGAAACTTGGTTTCTTAATTGGTGGAATACCAGGCAATCCGAAATCCTTTTGAATGATATTCAAGAGAAAGATGTTCTAGAAAAATTTCTGGAATTAGAAGAACTATTCCTGTTGGACGAGATGATAAAGGAGTATTCGGAAACACATATGCAAAGACTTCGTATAGGAATGCACAAGGAAACAATACAATTAGTCCAAAGACAAAATGAATCTCATTTCCATATCATTTTGCATTTCTCTACAAATATAATCTGTTTCGTTATTCTAAGTGGTTATTTTTTTCTGGGTAATGAAGAACTTTTCATTATAAATTCTTGGATTCAGGAATTTTTCTATAACTTAAGTGATACAATCAAAGCTTTTTCGATTCTTTTAGTTACTGATTTATGGATCGGATTTCACTCGACCCATGGTTGGGAACTAATGATTTGTTCGATCTACAACGATTTTGGATTGGCTCAGAATGATCAGATTATATCTGGTCTTGTTTCCACTTTTCCAGTGATTCTAGATACAATTGTGAAATATTGGATCTTCCATTTTTTAAATCGTATATCTCCTTCGCTTGTAGTAATTTATCATTCAATGAATGAATAATTCCTTAGATCTTTTGATATCAATCAAATCAGAATCTTTCTTCGTGTATAAAGAAATCATTTTTCATCTTACTTATTTTTTAGACTTCTACCTTTTCAATTCAAGGTATTCATACTAGATTCCACCAGTACAATTCTTTAAGTACAATCAATACAATGGCAAACTTGTGGATAGGGAATTCTACTAGCTACCTATCGAATTTATTGTAGAAATTCCGGGGATCAATGATTGGACCATGCAAAATAGAAATACTTTTTCTTGGGTAAAAGAACAGATGACTCGATCCATTTATGTATCGATCATGATATATGTAATAACTCGAGCATCTATTTCAAATGCATATCCCATTTTTGCGCAGCAGGGTTATGAAAATCCACGAGAAGCAACTGGGCGAATTATATGTGCCAATTGCCATTTAGCTAATAAGCCCGTGGATATTGAAGTTCCGCAAGCTGTACTTCCTGATACTGTATTTGAAGCAGTTGTTCGAATTCCTTATGATATGCAACTGAAACAAGTTCTTGCTAATGGTAAAAAAGGAGCTTTGAATGTAGG